CTATATCAATGGGAAATGCCCTACCTTTGAGTGCGGTTTGAACTATTGATTTACGTAATTGGAAGGAACCAATTAGGTTTACGACGAAACCTAGAAATCGATCACTGATCCAATTTGAGTACCTGTACAGGATAGACCTCAACGGAAAACTGTTGAGTAACGGCAGCAAGTGATTGAGTTCAGTAGTTCCTCATAGAAAATTATTGACTCTAGAGATACGGTAATATGGAGAAGACAAAATTGTTTGAAGCACGCACAGAACCGGAAACGCTCCTTGTTTCAAAGAGAGGAGGACGGGTTATTCACATTTAATTTGATGGTCAGAGGCGAATTGAAAGCTAAGCAGTGGTAATTATAAAAACCCCCGGGGAAAAATAGAGGTCTCCTACGTTACCCTAATATGTGGAAGTATCGACGTAATTTCATAGAGTCATTCGGTCTGAATGCTACATGAAGAACATAAGCCAGATGACGGAACGGGGAGACCTAGGATGTATAAGATCATAACAGGAGTGATTCGGCAGATTTGGATTTCTATATATCCACTCATGTGGTACTTCATCATACGATTCTTATAAAATTCATCTGTCTAGATATCATAATATACATCTAGAAAGCCGTATGCTTTGTAAGAAGCTTGTACAGTTTGGGAAGGGGTTTTTATTGATAAAAAAGAAGAATCTACTTCAACCGAGATGCCCTTAGGCACGGCCATACATAACATAGAAATCACACTTGGAAAGGGTGGACAATTAGCTAGAGCGGCGGGTGCTGTAGCGAAACTGATTGCAAAAGAGGGTAAATCGGCCACATTAAGATTGCCATCTGGAGAGGTCCGTTTGATATCCAAAAACTGCTTAGCAACAGTCGGACAAGTGGGTAATGTTGGGGTAAACCAAAAAAGTTTGGGGCGAGCCGGATCTAAGTGTTGGCTAGGTAAGCGTCCCGTAGTAAGAGGAGTAGTTATGAACCCCGTAGACCATCCCCATGGGGGCGGTGAAGGAAGAGCCCCCATTGGTAGAAAAAAACCCACAACCCCTTGGGGTTATCCTGCGCTTGGAAGAAGAAGTAGGAAAAGGAAAAAATATAGTGATAGTTTTATTCTTCGTCGCCGTAAATAGGGATATTGAAACTCGAATTTTTGGAGTTTGAAATAATGTGATGGGCGAACGACGGGAATTGAACCCGCGCATGGTGGATTCACAATCCACTGCCTTGATCCACTTGGCTACATCCGCCCCTTATCTATAGTCTGATTTTCTCTTTTTTCCATTCATCATTATTGTATTTATTCTTACCTTCATACTTAGATCGAGATATTGAACATAGAATGCCAATCTTTAAATGTCAAAAAATTACATCTAAAAAAAGGAGTAATCAGCTGTGGCACGTTCACTAAAAAAAAATCCTTTTGTAGCTAATCATTTATTGGGAAAAATTGAAAAACTCAACATAAGGGAAGAGAAAGAAATAATAGTAACTTGGTCTCGGGCATCTACCATTATACCTACAATGATTGGCCATACAATCGCCATTCATAATGGTAAAGAACATTTACCTATTTATATAACGGATCGTATGGTAGGTCACAAATTGGGGGAATTCGCACCTACTCTGATTTTTGCGAGACATGTGAGAAACGATAATAAATCTCGTCGTTAATCTGAGTATTTCTTACTAATTAACAAGTTTAATTAACTTATTAATTAAACTACCTATTCTACTTTATTTTATTTTTAGTTAGAATAGCAACTTATCATTCATTAGTGGGGATAATCTTATGAAAAAAAACTCGACTTCAGATACAGAAGTCAAAGTTTTAGCTAAACATATATGTATGTCTGTTTTCAAAGCACGAAGAATAATTGATCAGATTCGGGATCGCTCTTATGAAGAAACACTTATGATACTCGAACTCATGCCTTATCGAGCATCTTATACCATTTTAAAATTAGTTTATTCTGCAGCAGCAAATGCAAGTCATAATATAGGGTTAAGCGAAGCTAATTCATTCATTAGTAAAGTCGAAGTCAATGGGGGGTCTATTGTAAAAAAATCAAGACCCCGGGCTCAAGGACGTAGTTATCCCATAAAAAGACCTACTTGCCATATAACAATTGTATTAAAAGATAAATCGAAATCATTTTAAAATGATTAGTATCTCTGTTAAAAAAAGAAAACGGGGATACTAATCAGAGATATTAATAAAATAAGAGATAGTAATAGAATATATAATATGGGACAAAAAATAAATCCACTTGGGTTTCGACTTGGTACAACACAAAAGCATCATTCCTTTTGGTTTGCACAACCAAAAAACTTTTCCGTGGGTCTACAAGAAGATGAAAAAATAAGAAATTCTATAAAGAACAATATACAAAAAAATAGAAAAATAACTTCGAGTTTGGAAGGAGTTGCACATATAGAAATTCAAAAAAGAATAGATTTGATCCAAGTCATAATCTATATTGGCTTCCCTAATTTATTAATAGAAGGTCGAACACGAGGAATCGAAGAATTACAAATAAATGTGCAAAAAGAATTAAATTCTTTGAACCGTAAACTAAACATCACTATAACAAGACTTGAAAACCCTTATGGACAACCTAATATTCTTGCAGAATATATAGCTTTACAATTAAAAAATCGAGTTTCATTTCGAAAGGCAATGAAAAAAGCTATTGAATTAACGGAACAAACAGATACAAAAGGAATTCAAATACAAATTGCGGGGCGTATCGACGGAAAAGAAATTGCACGTGTTGAATGGATTAGAGAAGGCAGAGTTCCTCTACAAACAATTCGCGCAAAAATTGATTATTGTTCCCATCCAATTCGAACTATCTATGGACTATTAGGAATAAAAATTTGGATATTTTTAAAAAAGGACTAATCCACCCTCAATTATTTTGACTTTAAAATACATAGTTTTATTTTTATAATGATAATAATTAAAAATTAAATATAAAAACAGAAAATTCTATTTATATATCTATATATAATTTTATAGGGTTGAATAAAGATTCAATTGACCATTTATTTGGTGGAATTGCTATGCTTAGTGTGTGACTCGTTAATTTTTTTTTTTTAGAGTGTAGATAAAAAAAAATATATTAAGTTAAAGTTAATATATAAATTCGAAATAAACTTGCTAACTTTTACTAGCTCTATAAACTAATAAAAAACTTATTGCTTCGTATTGTCGAGATTTCCAAAACCAAAAACAGTCACTATCACTATATGAATAGATTAATCGTATAGTTGTAGCAACTGACATTTTTTTTCTATAAAAATTATATCATAAATTTTTATGAGTTAGTAATAAAAAAAAAATAAGAGGATATAGATAACTGGACGGATGATAGAAAGAAAAAAAAAAGCAATGATAATGCTATAAGATTCCAACATGTATGGTCTATGAATTATTTTTTTTTTATTAATTAAATAGTAAATAGTGTGATAAAGCATCAATTCAATACTGATATAAATAATAATTAATAAGGAGCCGGGAGTTAATAAAAACTTAGAAGATTGGCTCGGTAACAAAATTTGTGTTGAAAGCTCCACTGTAGAATTCAAACCTAGACATTAATGAAGAAGCTATAGGAACGATCAAACCTGTGACTACATAGGATTCTATTGAAAAAAATCCTAATGATTCATTAGGTAGGATAGCGAAACGAACCAAGAACAAATTAGTTGCTTAATTTTGAAAGGTCATCAATTTAACTGATCTTACGAGTGAAACAACGAAGCGTCAATATTCGCACGCGAAACTTTATTTAATATTTAATTTGATTTTTTGGTTCCATATTGGACGGCTTAAACTTAAAGATTCGTTCAGTTAGAAAAAACTATTATGTATATCTCAGAAATATACACATTTTATGACTTATATATACTTATATATACATTACCTATATAATGAAATTACATTTCAAAAATTCTACATTATATTATTTAACTTAATATTTAGTTAGTGTATTATTTATTAAATACATCTTTATTTATGATATTAGATTAGGGAATTTGTGATATTATAGAATCTTTTCATTCGTCATTCGCGAGGAGCTGGATGAGAAAAAAACTCTCATGTCCAGTTCTGAAGTAAAGATGGAATTAAGAAAAAAAGAACCATCAATTATAACCCCAAAAAAACTAGATTTCGTAAACAACATAGAGGAAGAATGAAAGGAATTTCTTGCCGAGGCAATAATATTTGTTTTGGGAGATATGCTCTCCAAGCACTCGAACCCGCTTGGGTCACAGCTAGACAAATAGAAGCCGGGCGAAGAGCAATGACACGATATGCGCGTCGTGGTGGAAAAGTATGGGTACGTATATTTCCCGACAAACCTATTACAGTAAGACCTACAGAAACACGTATGGGTTCAGGTAAGGGATCCCCAGAATATTGGGTATCTGTTGTTAAACCAGGTCGAATACTTTATGAAATAGGAGGAGTATCAGAAATTGTGGCCAAAACAGCTATTGAAATAGCTGCGTGCAAGATGCCTATACGAACTCAATTTGTTATTGCAAAATTAAAATAAGGATGTAGAACTAAGAGATATTGAATTGAAAAGTGAAAAGGCAATGCAAAAAGAACTGCAGGTTTTTTTTTATTTACTTATGGACAGACAACATTTCTTTTCTCCTCTATCTTTTGCATTTAAGTAACATAAAAAAAAATAATATGATTCAACCCCAAACACTTTTGAATGTTGCAGATAATAGTGGGGCTCGAAAATTAATGTGTATTCGAATCATAGGAGCCGGCAATCCCCGATATGCTCATATTGGTGATGTTATTGTTGCTGTGATCAAAGACGCAGTGCCTAATATGTCTCTAGAAAGATCAGAAGTAATTAGAGCTGTAATTGTACGTACATGTAAAGAACTCAAACGTAGCAATGGTATAACAATACAATATGATGATAATGCAGCGGTTGTCATTGATCAAGAAGGAAATCCAAAAGGAACTCGAATTTTTGGTGCGATTACTCGGGAATTGCGACAATTAAATTTTGCTAAAATAGTTTCACTAGCTCCAGAGGTACTATGAAATAATACTATATCTATATATAATGAGATCTATATATAATATGAGATCTATATATAATACTTAATATATATAACTTATATATATATATATATATATAATAATAATATTATATATATATAGTAGAATATCTAAAATATAAAATAAAATGGAACAAACACAAACAACAAACAATTAGTAGATTGTGTATCACGCATATACTTTAAAAAAAAAAAAATGCAAATAAAACAAAACTCAAAAACATGTTGATTGTATCAAAATCAGGAGGCACAAAAGATTCTAGTTTCCCATGGGTAGAGACACTATTGCCAATATAATAACTTCCATAAGAAATGCTGAGATGGATAAAAAAGGAACCCTTAGAATAATATCCACTAATATCACCGAAAACATTGTAAAAATACTTCTACAAGAAGGTTTTATTGAAAACGTTCGGAAGCATCAGGAAAGTAACAAATATTTTTTGGTTTCAACTCTGCGACGTAGAAATACTAGGAAGGGAATATATGAAAATAGAACTATTTTAAAACGTATAAGCCGACCCGGTTTACGAATTTATTCCAACTATCAACAAATTCCTAAGATTTTAGGGGGCATGGGAATTGTAATTCTTTCTACTTCTCGAGGTATAATGACAGATCGAGAAGCTCGACTAGAAAGAATTGGGGGAGAAATTTTATGTTATATATGGTAATCCGACTTTTCTTGTATCCTAATTTTATTTCTAACTTCCTATTTTTTTGTGGAAGGAAAAGTGAGTTATATAACTTTTCCTCCATTAGTTGATACTTCAAGAGGGTTACCTGGAATGAAAGAACAAAAATTGATTTATGAGGGTTTAATTACTGAATCACTTCCTAACGGAATGTTTCGGGTTCGTTTAGATAATGAAGATCTAATTCTAGGTTATGTTTCAGGGAAGATCCGACGCGGTTTTATACGGATACTACCAGGAGATAGAGTAAAAATCGAAGTAAGTCGTTATGATTCAACCAAAGGACGTATAATTTATAGACTTCGTAACAAAGATTCGACTGATTAGTTGATTTTTTTAAGCATTACTCTCATGATAGATACAATCAGATCAAAGTGAAAACAAAAAAAGACTTCTCAAGGAATACATTCAGAATTCAAATAAGGAATCAGCAATATGAAAATAAGAGCTTCGGTCCGTAAAATTTGTAAAAAATGTCGCCTGATACGTAGGCGAGGACATATTATAGTGATTTGTTCCAATCCGAGACATAAACAAAGACAAGGATAATTTTTTATAACTAAAAATAAAGAAAGGAACCAGTGTATAATGCATAAATAAAAAAAAAAAAAAGATCTGGTTTGACATGAAATGGATATTTCCGTATCTTTCTGTATATTTCTAACTCATATTTAATTTCTATTTATAATATAAGATGATAAAATATGACAAAACCTATACCAAGAATTAGTTCACGAAAGAATGAACGTATTGGTCCACGTAAAAATGAACGTAGAATACCAAAAGGCGTTATTCATGTTCAAGCAAGTTTCAACAATACCATTGTAACTATTACAGATGTACGTGGTCGAGTAGTTTCCTGGGCTTCCGCGGGGACTTCTGGATTCAAAGGTTCAAGAAGAGCAACACCTTATGCTGCGCAAACAACAGCCTTAAATGCTATTCGTACAGTAATTCATCAGGGTCTACAACGAGCAGAAGTTATGATAAAGGGTCCCGGTCTCGGAAGGGATGCAGCATTACGAGCAATTCGTAGAAGTGGTATACTATTAAGTTTCGTACGTGATGTAACACCTATGCCACACAATGGATGTCGACCCCCTAAAAAGAGACGTGTGTAGAAACAAGAATGAATTAAATGATTTTTCAAGAGAAATAAATGATTCAAAAAATATGATGAAATTAGAATATTAGTATGAGTCGAGGGGAAGTACTAGAATCCATTCGAACATTACAGTGGAAGTGTGTTGAATCAAGAGTAGACAGTAAACGTCTCTATTATGGACGTTTTATTCTGTCCCCACTTATGAAGGGTCAAGCCGATACTATCGGTATTGCCATGCGAAGGGCTTTACTTGGAGAAATAGATGGAACATGTATCACACAGGCAAAATCTGAAAATGTACCGCATGAATATTCTACGATAATGGGTATTGAGGAATCAGTACATGAAATTTTAATAAATTTGAAAGAAATTGTGCTAAGGAGTAATCTATATGGATTTATAGACGCATCCATTTGTGTTAGTGGTCCAAGATATGTAACTGCTCAAGATATCATCTTACCACCTTCTGTGGAAATAGTTGACACAACACAACATATAGCTAACCTAACAGAACCAACCAATTTGCGTATTGGATTACAAATTAAAAGAGACCGAGGATATCGCCTGAAACAAACAAATAACCCTCAAGATGAAAGTTGTTATCCTATAGATGCTGTA